GTTAACGTAGCTTAAACCAAAGCATGGCGCTGAAGATGCCAAGATGAGATTTAAAAACCTCCGATAGCACAAAGGCCTGGTCCTGACTTTAATATCAGTTTTAACCCAAATTATACATGCAAGTACCCGCACCCCCGTGAGAATGCCCCTCATCCCCCACGCCGGGGAAAGGGAGCTGGCATCAGGCACACCCCCGGGTAGCCCAAAACGCCTTGCTAAGCCACACCCCCAAGGGAATTCAGCAGTAATTAATATTAGGCCATAAGCGAAAGCTTGACTTAATTAGAGTTAATAAAGAGCCGGTAAAACTCGTGCCAGCCACCGCGGTTATACGAGAGGCTCAAATTGATATTCCACGGCGTAAAGCGTGATTAAAGAAAATAAATACTAAAGCCGAACACCTCCTTAACTGTTATACGTTTAAAGAGACACGAAGCCCCATAACGAAAGTAGCTTTAACCCAAAATCTTGAACTCACGAAAGTTAAGAAACAAACTGGGATTAGATACCCCACTATGCTTAACCGTAAACAACGACGGAAATTTACAAATACCGCCCGCCAGGGAATTACGAACACTAGTTTAAAACCCAAAGGACTTGGCGGTGCTTCAAAACCCCCTAGAGGAGCCTGTCCTATAACCGATAATCCCCGTTTAACCTCACCACTCCTTGCCAACTCAGTTTATATACCACCGTCGCCAGCTTACCCCCTGAGGGTATAACAGTAAGCTAAATGGGCCCCCACCCAGCACGTCAGGTCGAGGTGTAGCGAACGCAGTGGGAAGAGATGGGCTACATTTTCTGAAACAGAACATTACGAAAGGTGTCATGAAACAGAACACAATTGAAGGTGGATTTAGCAGTAAAAAGAAAATAGAGAATTCTTTTGAAACTGGCCCTGAAGCGCGTACATACCGCCCGTCACCCTCCTTTAGCCACAAACAAAAAATTTATAAAACCTCAACTAGCAAAAAAGGAGGCAAGTCGTAACATGGTAAGTGTACCGGAAGGTGCACTTGGAAGAATTAGAATATAGCTAAATAGAAAAGCATCTCACTTACACCGAGAAGGCATTCGTGCAAATCGAATTATTCTAAGCAAAAAAGCTAGCTCAAATATACCAAATAAACGACCAACCATAAATAATAGACAAAAACAATAACTAAAGCATTTTTCCACCTAAGTATAGGCGATAGAAAAGGACACACCTTGAAGCTATAGAAAAAGTACCGCAAGGGAAAGCTGAAAAAGAAATGAAAAAACTCATAAAGCAATAGAAAGCAGAGATTAAAACTCGTACCTTTTGCATCATGATTTAGCAAGTATAACCCAAGCAGAAAGAATCTTAGTTTGGAACCCCGAAACTAGACGAGCTACTCCGGAGCAGTTTTGAAGAACCAACCCGTCTCTGTGGCAAAAGAGTGGGAAGACCCCCGAGTAGGAGTGAAAAACCTAACGAGCCTAGTTATAGCTGGTTGCTTAAGAAATGAATGTTAGTTCAGCCCCACATATTCCTTAAACCAATACAACACACAACAAGGAACAAAGTGATATGAGGGAGTTAGTCAAAGGGGGTACAGCTCCTTTGAAACAGGACACAACCTTATCAGGCGGACAAGGATCAAAGATTACTAAGGATTAGAATCCCTCAGTGGGCCCAAAAGCAGCCACCTGGAAAGAAAGCGTTATAGCTCAAGGAAGAACCCACCAACAATAACGATAACATAATCCTAATCCCCTATAAATATTAAGCCACTCTATGTACACATAGAAGAAATGATGCTAAAATGAGTAATAAGAGAGCACTCAGCCCTCTCCAAGCACAAGTGTAAGTCAGAACGGACAAACCACTGACAATTAACGGACCCAGACCCTGAGGGAAAAACAATTGAACAAATAAACAAGAAGATCTTGTATGAGAACAACCGTTAACCCAACACAGGTGTGCAATAAAGGAAAGACTAAAAGGAGAAGAAGGAACTCGGCAAACATCAACCCCGCCTGTTTACCAAAAACATCGCCTCTTGCTAAGAAGAATGTATTAGAGGTCCCGCCTGCCCTGTGACCAATGTGTTTAACGGCCGCGGTATCATAACCGTGCGAAGGTAGCGTAATCACTTGTCTTTTAAATGGAGACCTGTATGAATGGCACCACGAGGGTTTAACTGTCTCCTTCCCCCAGTCAATGAAATTGATCTGCCCGTGCAGAAGCGGACATAACAACATAAGACGAGAAGACCCTATGGAGCTTTAGGCTAAAGGCCCAAACATGTAAAGAAATTTCACATTAAACAAAAGGAACAAAGCAAATTTAAACTCAATGTATTAATGACCACATGCCTTCGGTTGGGGCGACCACGGGGGAAAACAAAGCCCCCGAATGGAACGAAAACATCTTCCTAAACCAAGAGACACATTTCCAAGTAACAGAAAATCTGACCAAACATGACCCGGGACAAACAAACCCGATCAATGAACCAAGTTACCCTAGGGATAACAGCGCAATCCTTTCCCAGAGTCCCTATCGACGAAAGGGTTTACGACCTCGATGTTGGATCAGGACATCCTAATGGTGAAGCCGTTATTAAGGGTTCGTTTGTTCAACGATTAACAGTCCTACGTGATCTGAGTTCAGACCGGAGCAATCCAGGTCGGTTTCTATCTATGACTTTACTTCTCCCCAGTACGAAAGGACCGGGAAAAGAGGGCCCATACTAAAAGCAAGCCCCACCTCAACCCCTTGAAGACAAATAAAAAGGATAATGAGATAAACACTACTTACCAAAGATAATGGTAGGCTAAGGTGGCAGAGCCTGGTAATTGCGAAAGGCCTAAGCCCTTTTCCCCAGGGGTTCAAATCCCCTCCTTCAGCTATGACCTCTATCCTCACACATATCATTAACCCCCTAGCATACATTGTCCCCGTTCTACTGGCAGTGGCATTTCTTACACTACTAGAACGAAAAGTATTAGGCTATATACAATTACGAAAAGGGCCAAACGTAGTAGGACCCTACGGGCTACTACAACCAATCGCTGATGGAGTAAAACTATTTATTAAAGAGCCTGTCCGACCCTCCAACGCATCCCCCATCCTATTTATTATTGCCCCAACCATGGCCCTCGCCCTAGCCCTCACACTATGGGCTCCAATGCCAATACCCTACCCAGTTGTAGAAATAAACCTAGGCATTCTATTTATTCTAGCCCTCTCCAGCCTAGCGGTCTACTCCATCCTTGGCTCAGGGTGGGCATCAAACTCAAAATACGCCCTCCTAGGGGCCCTACGTGCCGTAGCACAGACAATCTCATACGAAGTGAGCCTCGGACTAATCCTACTCTCCCTCATTATTCTTGCAGGGGGATTTGACCTAAAAACATTTAACCTCGCCCAGGAAACTACATGACTGCTAGCCCCCGCTTGACCACTAGCAGCAATATGATATGTATCAACCCTCGCAGAAACCAACCGGGCCCCCTTTGACCTAACAGAGGGAGAATCAGAACTGGTATCTGGGTTTAACGTAGAATATGCAGGAGGCCCCTTCGCCCTGTTTTTCCTGGCCGAATATTCAAACATTTTATTAATAAATACATTATCCGCTGTCCTATTCCTAGGCGCACTACACAACCCCACGATACCAGAACTTACAACAATGAATCTAATACTAAAAGCTGCACTGCTGTCCGTACTTTTTCTGTGAGTACGAGCCTCCTACCCGCGATTCCGATATGACCAGTTAATACATCTCATCTGAAAAAGCTTCCTACCACTTGCCTTAGCTCTCTTGATCTGAAACCTGGCCCTACCGATTGCCCTAGCAAGCCTACCCCCACATTAAACAGGAAACGTGCCCGAATGAATAAAGGATCACTTTGATAGGGTGAATTATGGGAGTTAAATTCCCCCCGTTTCCTTAGAAAGAAGGGAATTGAACCCTTACCCAAGAGATCAAAACTCTTAGCGCTTCCGTTACACTACTTCCTAGTAAGGTCAGCTAATTAAGCTTTCGGGCCCATACCCCGAACATGATGGTTAAAATCCTTCCTTTACTAATGAGCCCATACGTAATTTACATCTTCTTAATAAGCCTAGGCCTGGGCACCACCATTACATTTGCCAGCTCACACTGACTACTTGCCTGAATAGGACTAGAAATTAATACCCTGGCCATCCTCCCCCTCATAGCCCAAAATCACCACCCGCGGGCTGTGGAGGCTACCACAAAATATTTCCTCACACAAGCCACAGCTGCCGCAGTAATCCTTTTTGCTACTACAATAAATGCATGATTTACAGGAAGCTGGGAAATTCAGCAAACATTCCACCCAACGATTATAGCTATTACAATATTATCACTAGGACTAAAAGTAGGCCTGGCCCCCATACACTTCTGACTTCCAGAAGTATTACAAGGTCTAGACCTCTCTACAGGACTTATCCTGTCCACATGACAAAAACTTGCCCCCATAGCCCTCATTTACCAAATCTCTCTAGAAACTAATCAATCAATAATAGTAGCCTTAGGACTAGCGTCTGCCCTAATTGGCGGCTGAGGGGGACTAAACCAAACACAGCTGCGAAAAATCTTGGCATATTCATCAATCGCCCACATAGGATGGATAATAGTAGTACTAAACTACGCACCAAACCTCATACTCCTTAATTTAACTATCTACATTATCATAACATACACAGCCTTCATAACACTAAAAACAGCATCAGCCACAAAGATTAATGTTTTAGCAACAAGCTGAACAAAGGCCCCCATCTTAACAACAATCAATTTAATAACAATACTTTCACTAGCAGGCCTACCCCCTCTGACAGGATTCATACCAAAATGACTTATTTTACAAGAACTTACCAAACAAGGACTTCCACTCATTGCCACACTAATAGCAATGACAGCTCTACTGAGCTTGTTCTTTTACCTGCGCATCTGCTACACTATATCCCTAACGATTTCTCCAAACACAAACAACACAAAAACACCATGACGAATGAAGTCAAAACAAATAACTATACCACTATCAATTGCAACAGCAATAACCATAATACTCCTTCCTATGACCCCAACGACAGTAATCCTAATTACAACAATAACATTATAGGGATTTAGGATAAGACATAGACCAAAAGCCTTCAAAGCTTTAAGCAGGAGTGAAAATCTCCTAATCCCTGATAAGGCCTGCAGGACTTTATCCCACATAATATGGATGCAAACCAGACGCTTTAATTAAGCTAAGGCCTTAATAGATGAGAGGGCCTCGATCCCACAAAATATTAGTTAACAGCTAAGCGCCCTAACCAGCGAGCATTCATCTACCTCCCCCGCCTCTTCGGGGGAGAGGAGGCGGTCTCGGTCGTGAGAAAGCCCAAGCAGGGATAAGCCCGCATCTTCAGATTTGCAATCTGATGTGTTTTACACCACAAGGCTTGATAAGAAAAGGAGTTAAACCTCTGTCTATGGGACTACAGCCCACCGCTTAAACACTCAGCCATCTTACCTGTGACAATCACCCGATGATTTTTTTCTACTAACCACAAAGATATTGGCACCCTATATCTAGTATTTGGTGCTTGAGCCGGAATAGTAGGTACTGCCCTAAGCCTGCTAATTCGAGCCGAACTAAGCCAACCCGGAGCCCTTCTGGGAGATGACCAAATTTACAATGTTATTGTTACGGCACATGCCTTTGTAATAATTTTCTTTATAGTAATGCCAGTAATAATTGGAGGATTCGGCAACTGACTAGTGCCACTAATAATTGGAGCCCCAGATATAGCATTTCCACGAATAAATAACATAAGCTTCTGACTCCTTCCCCCCTCATTTTTACTTTTGCTAGCCTCTTCCGGAGTCGAAGCCGGAGCAGGAACAGGATGAACTGTATACCCGCCCCTAGCTGGCAATCTTGCTCACGCCGGAGCTTCTGTTGACCTAACAATCTTTTCTCTCCATCTCGCCGGAGTCTCATCAATCCTAGGAGCAATTAACTTTATCACTACAATTATTAACATAAAACCCCCGGCAATTACACAATATCAAACTCCACTATTCGTCTGATCCGTTCTAGTAACGGCTGTCCTTCTGCTCCTATCCTTACCGGTTCTTGCCGCAGGAATTACAATGCTACTGACAGACCGAAACCTAAATACAACATTCTTTGATCCAGCAGGAGGAGGAGACCCTATTTTATACCAACACCTATTTTGATTTTTTGGACACCCAGAAGTTTACATTCTTATTCTACCTGGGTTTGGAATAATCTCACACGTTGTTACTTACTATGCAGGTAAAAAAGAGCCATTTGGATATATAGGCATGGTGTGAGCCATAATAGCTATTGGACTCTTAGGATTTATTGTTTGAGCTCATCACATGTTTACAGTAGGAATGGACGTAGACACCCGAGCCTATTTTACATCCGCTACTATAATTATTGCCATTCCTACGGGAGTTAAAGTATTTAGCTGATTGGCAACTCTACACGGAGGGGCAATTAAATGAGAGACTCCAATATTATGAGCCCTAGGCTTTATTTTTCTATTTACAGTTGGAGGCTTAACAGGAATTGTATTAGCAAACTCATCCATCGATATTGTGCTTCATGACACATACTACGTAGTAGCACATTTCCACTATGTCCTGTCTATAGGGGCCGTATTTGCAATTATGGCCGGCTTTGTCCACTGATTTCCCCTGTTCACCGGATATACCCTGCACGACACCTGAACAAAAATCCACTTTGGAGTTATGTTTATTGGGGTCAATTTAACTTTCTTCCCACAACACTTCTTAGGGTTAGCCGGAATACCACGACGCTATTCTGACTATCCAGACGCATATACCCTATGAAATACAGTCTCATCTATTGGGTCACTAGTTTCACTAACTGCAGTAGTATTATTCCTATTTATTCTATGAGAAGCATTCTCTGCCAAACGAGAAGTAAAATGAGTGGAACTAACAACCTCCAACATTGAATGACTAAACGGCTGCCCACCACCATATCACACATTTGAGGAACCAGCATATGTCCGAGTTCACCCAGCATGAGCATATAAATTTTGAGACAACAACCCATTATTTAAAAAAGGTTATTATACACCAAAATACTACAACCCTAAATATTATGGACCAGTCTAACGTCCACAGATAATTATTCAAGAAAGGAAGGAATTGAACCCCCATATGCCGGTTTCAAGCCAGCCACATAACCACTCTGTCACTTTCTTTTAATAAGACACTAGTAAAAAATTACACTGCCTTGTCAAGGCAGAATTGTAGGTTGAACTCCTGCGTGCCTTGAATTTAATGGCACACCCCTCACAATTAGGATTCCAAGATGCAGCCTCACCCGTCATAGAAGAAATAATTCATTTCCACGACCACGCACTAATGATTGTCTTCCTGATTAGCACCTTAGTACTTTATATTATTGTAGCAATAGTAACTACCAACCTTATCAATCTATATATTTTAGACTCCCAAGGAATTGAGATTGTATGAACAGTTTTACCCGCAATTATTTTAATCCTCATTGCTCTACCATCCCTTCGAATCCTTTACCTAATAGACGAAATCAATGACCCTCACTTAACAGTCAAAGCCATCGGCCACCAATGATACTGAAGCTATGAATATACCGACTATGAAGACCTAGGATTTGACTCATATATAATTCCCACCCAAGACTTATCTCCAGGCCAGTTTCGCCTACTAGAGACAGACCACCGAATAGTTGTACCCATAGAATCACCAGTACGAGTCCTCGTCACAGCGGAAGACGTGCTACACTCATGAGCTGTCCCGGCCATAGGTGTAAAAATGGACGCAGTCCCAGGACGTCTAAACCAAACAGCATTTGTTGCCACCCGCCCAGGAGTCTATTATGGACAGTGCTCCGAGATCTGCGGCGCTAATCACAGCTTTATACCCATCGTAGTCGAAGCAGTACCCCTACAACACTTTGAAAACTGATCATCAATAATACTAAAAGACGCCTCACTAGGAAGCTAAATCGGGGGTAAGCGTTAGCCTTTTAAGCTAAAGACTGGTGGCTCCCAACCACCTCTAGTGATATGCCTCAACTAAACCCAACCCCATGATTTGCAATCCTAGTGTTTTCATGAGTAATTTTCCTAGCTATTATTCCGACCAAAGTTATAGGACACATTTTTAATAATGAGCCAAACCCTCAAACAGCAAAAAAACCCCAACTTAGCTCCTGAACCTGACCATGATACTAAACTTCTTCGACCAATTTATAAGCCCCACATACATAGGGATTCCTCTTATAGCCGTAGCGCTAGTTCTTCCATGAACACTCTACCCAACCCCCTCCTTACGATGATTAAATAACCGGCTACTAACACTCCAAGGCTGATTCATCAATCGATTTACACAACAACTCTTCCTGCCAATTAATACCGGAGGACACAAATGAGCAATTTTACTCACATCCTTAATATTGTTTTTACTGACCATTAACCTTTTAGGATTATTACCCTATACATTTACTCCCACCACCCAACTATCACTAAACATGGGATTTGCAGTTCCACTATGACTCGCTACGGTTATTATTGGGATGCGAAACCAACCAACAGTAGCACTAGGACACCTCCTGCCAGAAGGTACCCCACTACCCCTAATCCCTGTCCTCATTATCATTGAGACAATTAGCCTATTCATTCGTCCACTAGCCTTAGGAGTCCGACTAACAGCAAACCTCACAGCAGGACACCTCCTAATTCAACTTATCGCCACTGCCGCATTCGTTCTTCTCCCCATAATACCGACCGTGGCCCTGCTTACAACAACAGTATTATTTTTACTAACACTATTAGAAGTTGCCGTCGCCATAATTCAAGCCTACGTCTTTGTACTTCTGCTAAGCCTATATTTACAAGAAAATGTATAATGGCACACCAAGCACACGCATACCACATGGTTGATCCAAGCCCATGACCACTGACAGGCGCAGCTGCCGCCCTACTAATTACTTCAGGAACTGCTATGTGATTCCACTTCCAAAATACTATCCTTATATCACTTGGACTGATCCTAATATTATTAACAATATACCAATGATGACGAGACATTGTACGAGAAGGAACATTTCTTGGCCACCATACACCCCCAGTACAAAAAGGGTTACGGTACGGAATAATTTTGTTCATTACTTCAGAAGTATTCTTTTTCCTAGGCTTCTTCTGGGCCTTTTACCACTCAAGCCTAGCACCAACCCCAGAATTAGGGGGATGCTGACCCCCAACAGGAATTACCACCCTGGACCCATTCGAAGTACCACTACTAAACACAGCCGTCCTCCTAGCCTCGGGCGTTACAGTCACCTGAGCTCACCACAGCATTATAGAAGGAGAACGTAAACAAGCCATCCAATCTCTAACCCTAACAGTTATCCTAGGCCTTTATTTTACACTACTTCAAGCAATGGAATACTACGAAGCCCCATTCACAATTGCCGACGGAGTATACGGCTCAACATTCTTTGTAGCCACAGGATTCCACGGCCTCCATGTAATCATTGGATCAACATTCTTAGCAGTGTGTCTTTTACGACAAGTAAAATTCCACTTTACATCACAACACCACTTTGGATTCGAAGCCGCCGCATGATACTGGCACTTCGTTGACGTAGTATGACTATTCCTATACGTTTCAATTTATTGATGAGGCTCATAATCCTTCTAGTATTAATGCTAATACAAGTGACTTCCAATCATTTAATCTTGGTTAAACCCCAAGGAAGGATAATGAATCCAATCATTTCCACCATTATAATCACAACAGCCCTATCCTGCATTCTAATTACTGTCTCATTTTGACTCCCCCAGATAAACCCAGACTCAGAAAAGCTCTCGCCATACGAATGCGGATTTGACCCAATTGGATCAGCCCGCCTTCCATTCTCAATACGATTCTTTCTAGTTGCAATTCTTTTTCTCTTATTTGACCTAGAAATTGCACTACTTCTCCCCCTTCCATGGGGCGATCAACTTCCAGACGCCATTCAAACACTTTTCTGAGCAATATTTATTCTTATCTTATTAACCGCAGGACTGATCTATGAATGGATTCAAGGAGGCTTAGAATGAGCCGAGTAGATGATTAGTCCAATGAAAGACCGCCGATTTCGGCTTGGCAGAACATGGTTCAAGCCCATGATCATCTTATGACTCCCCTACACTTCAGCTTCTCTACAGCGTTCATCTTAGGGTTTGCAGGCCTAGCCTTCCACCGAAAACACCTCCTATCAGCCCTCCTGTGTTTAGAGGCAATGATACTCTCCCTATATGTAGCCACAGCCATATGATCGTTCCAAACAGGAGCTACAATCTTTTCATCCGCACCAATAATATTACTCGCATTCTCCGCCTGCGAAGCCAGCGCAGGACTAGCCCTACTAGTTGCTGCCTCTCGAACGCACGGCACAGATCTACTAAAAAATCTAAACCTCTTACAATGTTAAAAGTATTAATCCCAACAATTATACTAATCCCCACTACCTGACTTATTAACAAAAAATGACTATGGACAACAACCACCTATCAAAGCTTCACCATTGCCGCCATTAGCCTAACGTGACTAAAATGAGACTCAGAATCAGGATGACTAACATCCAACCCGTACCTGGCAACAGACCCTCTATCAACCCCCCTCCTAGTACTGTCCTGCTGACTACTTCCTCTAATGATTTTGGCAAGCCAAAATCACATGTCCCTAGAACCAACAAACCGCCAACGATCATATATTACCCTCCTAATTTCCCTACAAATTTTATTAACACTAGCATTTGGTGCCACTGAAATTATTATATTTTACATTATATTCGAAGCCACCCTAATTCCCACACTAATTATTATTACTCGATGAGGGAACCAAACAGAACGACTTAACGCAGGAACATACTTCTTATTTTATACACTAGCAGGGTCACTCCCCCTGCTAGTCGCCCTGCTCTCCCTCCACAAAGACCTAGGAACACTATCAATATTAACCATACAATACACAGACCCCCTCCCTTTACTATCCTGAGGGGATAAAGTATGATGGGCCGGCTGTCTTATGGCATTTTTAGTAAAGATACCACTTTATGGTGTACATCTTTGACTTCCAAAAGCCCATGTAGAGGCCCCAGTAGCCGGATCAATAGTACTAGCCGCTGTACTATTAAAACTAGGTGGCTACGGCATAATACGAATAATAATTATACTAACCCCCCTCACTAAAGAACTAGCATACCCATTTATCGTCCTAGCCTTATGGGGAATCATTATAACTGGATCCATCTGTTTACGACAGACAGACCTAAAATCTATAATTGCCTACTCATCCGTAAGTCATATAGGCCTGGTTGCCGGAGGAATTCTTATCCAAACCCCCTGAGGGTTTACAGGAGCAATTATTTTAATAATCGCCCACGGCCTAGTCTCATCAGCATTATTCTGTTTAGCAAACACAAACTACGAACGAACCCACAGCCGAACCCTACTTCTAGCCCGAGGCCTACAAATAATGCTCCCACTAATAACTGCATGATGATTCATCTCGAACCTCGCTAACCTAGCATTGCCACCCCTTCCCAACCTAATAGGAGAAATTATAATTATCACTGCCATATTTAACTGATCATACTGATCCATTGTATTAACTGGCCTGGGAACACTAATCACCGCCGGATATTCTCTTTATATATTCCTAATAACACAACGAGGACCTATCCCAAAACACATTATTGGAATAGAGCCCTCACACACTCGAGAACATCTTCTAATTACTATACACCTTGCCCCCGTACTCCTCCTTGTATTAAAACCCGAACTAATATGAGGATGATGCCTGTATAAATATAGTTTAACAAAAACGTCAGATTGTGATTCTGAAAATAGGAGATAAAAACTCCTTCTTTATCGAGAGAGATAAGCCTTAATCTGAGAGACTGCTAACCTCTCGAATCCGCGGTTGAAGTCCGCGGCTCGCTCGGCCCCTAAAGGATAATAGTCTATCCATTGGTCTTAGGAACCAAAAACTCTTGGTGCAACTCCAAGTAGCGGCTATGTACTCTACAATCTTGACATTTAACTCGACCCTCTTTGCTATCCTAATCCTTCTCACTTACCCCATTATCACAACCCTAAGCCCGAACCAACTCACAAAAGATTGAGCACTAACCCATGTAAAGACGGCTGTCCAAATAGCATTCTTTGTCAGTCTAATTCCACTCTGTATTTTTCTAGACCAAGGGATAGAAGTAATCTCAACAAACTGACAATGAACAAATACAATAACATTTGACTTAAACACAAGCTTTAAATTTGACCAATACTCCCTCATCTTTACCCCAGTGGCCCTATATGTTACATGATCAATTCTAGAATTTGCTCTATGATATATACATGCAGATCCGGATATTAACCGATTTTTCAAGTATCTACTTATATTTCTAGTAGCAATAATTATTCTAGTCACAGCCAACAACATATTTCAACTTTTCATCGGATGAGAAGGAGTAGGAATTATGTCATTCCTCCTCATTGGATGGTGATACGGACGAGCAGACGCCAATACCGCCGCCCTACAAGCCGTAATTTATAACCGTGTAGGAGACATTGGATTTATTTTAAGCATAGCCTGACTAGCCATAAATCTCAATACCTGGGAAATTCAACAAATATTCATTACATCCAAAGAAATAGACCTAACACTCCCACTAATTGGGCTTATCCTGGCAGCAACAGGAAAATCAGCCCAATTTGGACTTCACCCATGACTGCCATCAGCCATGGAAGGCCCTACACCAGTATCTGCCCTATTACATTCTAGCACCATGGTCGTAGCAGGTATCTTTTTACTTATTCGACTACACCCAATAATGGAAAATAACCAAGTAGCACTAACAACCTGCCTATGTTTAGGAGCACTCACCACCTTATTTACCGCAACCTGCGCACTCACACAGAATGACATCAAGAAAATCGTTGCATTTTCAACATCCAGCCAACTAGGGCTTATAATGGTTACTATTGGCCTCAACCAGCCGCAGCTGGCGTTCCTACATATCTGTACACACGCATTCTTTAAAGCCATGCTTTTCCTATGCTCAGGCTCAATTATTCATAGCCTAAACGATGAACAGGACATCCGAAAAATAGGGGGACTTCACAAAACACTTCCATTTACCTCCTCATGCATAATGATTGGGAGCATAGCCTTAACGGGCACTCCATTTCTAGCCGGATTCTTCTCCAAAGACGCCATCATCGAAGCAATAAACACATCATATCTAAACACCTGAGCCCTTACTCTTACCCTAATTGCCACTTCTTTCACAGCTATCTACAGCCTCCGAATTGTCTTCTTTGCCTCAATAGGGCAGCCCCGACACTCCTCCCTCCCTCCCATTAACGAAAACAACCCTCTAGTTATTAACCCAATTAAACGGCTAGCATGAGGAAGCATCATTGCAGGCCTAATTATTACCTCAAACTTTACACCTAAAAATACCCCTGTCATAACTATACCTGAAACACTAAAACTAAGCGCCCTAATTGTAACCATTTTAGGACTGATTATCGCCATAGACTTGGCTAATCTGACAAACAAACAATTTAAAATTAAACCAAATTTACCTACACACAACTTCTCTAACATGCTCGCCTTCTTCCCTGCTATCTTCCACCGAACATTACCAAAACTTACTCTTACCCTAGGACAAACCGCCGCCACACAACTGGTAGATCAAACATGATTTGAAAAGGCTGGCCCAAAGGGAGTAGCAACCGCCCAAATCCCCATAATCAAAATAGTTAACGACCCACAGCAAGGACTTATTATATCTTATCTGGCAATATTTTTCTTGACTGTTGCCCTGGCCGTATGAATAAGCTGATAAACTACCACACCCCCCCCCCCCAAAAAAATGGCAAGCCTTCGAAAAGATGTAATTCTCGTTAACATGGTCAACGACTCGTTAGCTGACCTACCCGCCCCATCCAATATTTCAGCATGATGAAATTTCGGCTCACTATTATTCCTCTGCTTAATTACACAAATCCTCACAGGATTATTTCTGGCAATACACTACACATCAGACATCTCGACCGCTTTCTCCTCAGTTGTCCATATCTGCCGAGATGTAAACTATGGCTGACTCGTCCGAAACTTACATGCAAACGGAGCCTCATTTTTCTTCATCTGTCTTTACCTCCACATTGCCCGAGGACTTTACTATGGCTCATACATATACAAATCTACATGAAACATCGGAGTAGTCTTGTTTTTACTAGTAATAATGACAGCATTTGTAGGCTACGTCCTACCATGAGGCCAAATATCATTCTGAGGTGCCACAGTAATTACAAACCTCTTATCTGCCGTCCCATATGTAGGAGACATATTAGTACAATGAATCTGAGGTGGATTCTCAGTAGACAATGCTACCTTAACACGGTTCTTTGCATTCCACTTCTTATTTCCATTTCTAGTAGTGGCAGCTACCCTGCTACACGTAGTATTTTTACATGAAACGGGATCAAATAATCCAATAGGACTAATCTCTGACGCAGATAAAATTCCCATACATCCCTACTTCACTTACAAAGACGTATTAGGATTCTCAATCTTCATGCCCGCCCTATTAATACTTGCTCTATTCCAGCCTAACTTGCTTGGAGACCCAGACAATTTTACCCCTGCAAACCCAATAGTTACCCCACCCCATATCAAACCAGAATGATATTTTCTATTTGCGTACGCCATCCTACGATCTATCCCTAACAAACTAGGAGGGGTTTTAGCTCTACTTTCATCAATTCTAGTACTAATAGTTGTACCAATATTTCACACGTCAAAACACCGAGCACTAACTTTCCGACCCGCATCACAGCTCCTGTTTTGAGTATTAGTAGCAGACATGTTTGTGCTAACATGAATCGGAGGAATACCCGTAGAAGATCCTTATGTAATAATTGGACAAGGGGCATCATTATTATATTTTAGCATCTTCCTTGTACTCAACCCGGTAATTGGCTGAATAGAGAACAAAATACTAGAATTATAAACCCCTCACTACAATATAATATATGCCCCAGTAGTTTAATGTTAAAACACCGGTTTTGTAATCCGGAAAGTGAAGATTAATAGTTCTTCCTGGTGCAACTGCCAACCACATATGTACTATTATACATTACATGTATTATCCCCATAATACTATGCAAAAGTAAATTACCAATTCTAATTTACATGGCCCTTAAGTACAGGAAATCTATCGTAATACAGTAACCCTGTAAAGATAAATAATATGTTGCATATTACAGCTGATCGGGTAAATAAAAATAAGATAGGAAAGAGACTTAAAGACAACAGTTTTGTTTAGTAAATAGCCAATCTGTTAAGTACACGAGACACATACAAGAGATCAACATGAACTCCCATGAACAAGAGGGGGATTCATTATCAACCATAATTGTATTCCCCCTTCTTCCTTGAACAACGCAACATCCTATTAACTCCCCAATGAGAATGTAGTAAGAGATCACCAACCAGTTAAAATCAGGTGAATTATGTTAATGTAAGGTCAGGGGCAGAAAGAGTGGGGGTAGCTAATAGTGAACTATTACTGGCATTTGGTTCCTATTTCAGGGTCAATAACAGCTTGATCCCTCAGGAATGAACTGTGTCCGGCATCTGATTGATGGTGTCATCCATTGGACTCGTTACCCACCAAGCCGAGCATTCACTTATAGGCATTTGGTTATTTTTATTTGGGGTCCTTTCACCTGGCATGTAAGGCTCCTTCGAATAGAATCTTCCCGGGTTGAACATACAGTATTTAAACCAGAGTACATGTAATTCAGGTAATAAAGACAATTATTGATGATTGCATTAAGTTATATCAGGTGCATACAACATAACCGCTTAATCACACACCACCGTAGACATCCCCCCTTCTTGGTATTAGTTAAATCCCCCTACCCCCTCAGCCCAGACAACCTTATTCTAAGACACCCTGATTTACAAAATAGAGTAAAGAATATTCTTGTCCGTCCCCACAGCGCATATTGGCGCACTATTACATTATTAATAAACCCACACATTTTCTAAACCCCAATGATAAACTAAATTAATCCCCACCTACCCAAATATGCCTGAGCCCCAGCACAATTAAACTCCAAAACTAAATTGCTCGTAGAGCCCCCCGGCTCCGACCCCGAGTCAATTCTAATACAACAAAAAGAGTGAGCAGAAGAGCCCATCCGGAAACAGCCAACATTCCCCCACCATAATAATAAATGTAAGAAACCCCACTAAAATCTCCACGAAGAGCTGAAAAGTCACGAAACTCATCCACAACACCACAATAATAATCTGACCGCCCACCCCCTATTAAAACACCAACAAAAATAATTGAGAAACACCCAGCAGCACGCATTATAACAGACCAATCTCCCAACCCCTCTGGATACGGGTCAGCAGCCAAAGCTGCAGAATAGGCAAACACAACCAGCATTCCACCCAAATAGATTAAAAACAAAACTAAAGAAATAAAGGACCCCCCATAACTCGCTAAGACACCGCAACCCCCGGCCGCCGCTACTACTAAGCCCAAAGCAGCAAAATAGGGAGCAGGATTAGAAGCTACTACCACAACACCCAACACCAACAAGACCAAGAATAAAGAAATGAAATATGTCATAATTTCCACTCGGATTTTAACCAAGACTAGCGGTCTGAAAAACCACTGTTGTTATTCAACTATAGAAACAACACCAATCAAAGGGGAAAGACTTCAACTTCCACCTATAGCTCCCAAAGCTAAAATTACTACATTAAACTACCCTTTGAAGAGATCATATGAAACTTATATAGTTAGACATATGTACTATTATACATTACATGTATTATCCCCATAATACTATGCAAAAGTAAATTACCAATTCTAATTTACATGGCCCTTAAGTACAGGAAATCTATCGTAATACAGTAACCCTGTAAAGATAAATAATATGTTGCATATTACAGCTGATCGGGTAAATAAAAATAAGATAGGAAAGAGACTTAAAGACAACAGTTTTGTTTAGTAAATAGCCAATCTGTTAAGTACACGAGACACATACAAGAGATCAACATGAACTCCCATGAACAAGAGGGGGATTCATTATCAACCATAATTGTATTCCCCCTTCTTCCTTGAACAACGCAACATCCTATTAACTCCCCAATGAGAATGTAGTAAGAGATCACCAACCAGTTAAAATCAGGTGAATTATGTTAATGTAAGGTCAGGGGCAGAAAGAGTGGGGGTAGCTAATAGTGAACTATTACTGGCATTTGGTTCCTATTTCAGGGTCAATAACAGCTAGATTCCTCAGGAATGAACTGTGTCCGGCATCTGATTGATGGTGTCATCCATTGGACTCGTTACCCACCAAGCCGAGCATTCACTTATAGGCATTTGGTTATTTTTATTTGGGGTCCTTTCACCTGGCATGTAAGGCTCCTTCGAATAGAATCTTCCCGGGTTGAACATACAGTATTTAAACCAGAGTACATGTAATTCAGGTAATAAAGACAATTATTGATGATTGCATTAAGTTATATCAGGTGCATACAACATAACCGCTTAATCACACACCACCGTAGACATCCCCCCTTCTTGGTATTAGTTAAATCCCCCTACCCCCTCAGCCCAGACAACCTTATTCTAAGACACCCTGATTTACAAAATAGAGTAAAGAATATTCTTGTCCGTCCCCACAGCGCATATTGGCGCACTATTACATTATTAAAAATTTAGTTAATAATGTAAAT